TTTCATCTCTGATGATACTTTTTTAGTTAGGGATAGTAATGGAGACAGTTATTCTATCTATTTTGATATAGAAAATAAAATTTTTGAGATTGACAGCGATCATTCTTTTCTGAGTGAACTAGAAAGTTCTTTTTCTAGTTATCGCAATTCTAGTTATATGAATAATGAATCTACGAATGAAGATTCCTTATACAATCGTTCCATTTACGATACTCAATCTAGTTGGAATAATCACATTACTAGTTGCATTGACAGTTATCTTCAGTCTCAAATCTGTATTGATACGTCCATTGTAAGTGATAGTAGTGACGGTTACATTTCTAGGTGCGTTTTTGATAAACGTAAAACTAGTAGTGAAGGTGGGGGGTCCAGTATACGAACCCGCGCGAAGAGTAGTGATTTAACTCTAAGAGAAAGGCCTAGTGATCTCGATGCAACTCAAAAATACAGGCATTTGTGGGTTCAATGCGAAAATTGTTATGGATTAAATTATAAGAAATTTTTGAAATCAAAAATGAATATTTGTGAACAGTGTGGATACCATTTGAAAATGGGTAGTTCAGAAAGAATCGAAATTTCGATCGACCCCGGTACTTGGGACCCTATGGATGAAGACATGGTCTCTCTGGATCCCATTGGATTTCATTCGGAGGAGGAGCCTTATAAAGATCGTATTGATTCTTATCAAAGAAAGACAGGATTAACTGAGGCTGTTCAAACAGGCGTAGGTCAACTAAATGGTATTCCCGTAGCAATTGGGGTTATGGATTTTCAGTTTATGGGGGGTAGTATGGGATCCGTAGTCGGGGAGAAAATCACCCGTTTGATTGAGTACGCTACTAATCAATTTCTACCTCTTATTATAGTGTGCGCTTCGGGGGGAGCGCGCATGCAAGAAGGGAGTTTGAGCCTGATGCAAATGGCTAAAATATCGTCTGCTTTATATGATTATCAATCAAATAAAAAGTTATTGTATGTATCAATCCTTACATCTCCTACTACTGGTGGGGTAACAGCTAGTTTTGGTATGTTGGGAGATATTATTATTGCCGAACCAAATTCCTACATTGCATTTGCGGGTAAAAGAGTAATTGAACAAACATTGAATAAAACAGTACCCGAAGGTTCACAAGCGGCTGAATATTTATTCCAGAAGGGCTTATTCGACCTAATCGTACCGCGTAATCTTTTAAAAAGCGTTCTGAGTGAGTTATTTAAGCTCCACGCCTTCTTTCCTTTGAATTCCAATTCAATCAAGTAGAGCGCACTAAGTTCAATTATTTTATTTGTAGCAAACAAAAAAAGTAGTTAGCTTATCCGAATCTTAGCTTATCGGAATCAAAGTAACTAAAAAGGGAGTTTTCTTTGGCGACCTAAGATCTAATTGTAGAAAGAATCAAAATCAAAAGTTGCGTATAACTCTTTTTTTTTTTACCTAGATTCCCGATTACTAATTAAGAAGTCTCTATCAACAAGATAAAAACGTGAGTTCTTCCTTTCGTGAAATTAGGAAAATAAAACGAATTTCATCTTACGTATATAATCAAATTCAAATTATAGAAAAAATAGATATATAGTTTTATATCTTTCTCCATCTCCCGAAAATCCCGTTTTCACTAAAAATCCCGGTTGTGTCGCATTCTAATGAATCTTTCAATAATTTGTAAGAAACTCTTTATTAAATATTAAAATGAAATTCAAAGACAAGAACAAAACACAAAGAAACGAAGAAAAATAAAATGGATTATCATATGTATCTTTCATATAGATAGATGAATAAGTCCATTTATTTAGTTCTACATTCCTTGGACTTATTCTATATACTCACTTAGATACTTAATATCTCTAATCTACGAATTCATAATAATTACAATTATTAATTATAATTAGTATAAATATAAAATATGATATTAAAAAAAAATAAGAACAGGTACAAATAATAAATCGAGGTACCCCATTTTATGACAACTTTCAATTTTCCCTCTATTTTTGTGCCTTTAGTAGGCCTAGTATTTCCGGCAATTGCAATGGGTTCTTTATTTCTTTATGTTCAAAAAAACAAGATTGTTTAGATCCGAGGGGACCCAGTCTCATTCTTTTTTTTTTTTTTCACTTAGACTTGTAGCATAACACAGATATTTATTTCGGAAAAGAAAATATAGTAGAACATGTGATTTCCGCCGAACATAAAGGAAAAAGCTCTTATGTCTGCAGAAAATGATCTATAGATAACTGAATTCTAGCCAGTTTCAAATAGATCAGGATCGCTGGATGCCTAAAATGTAAAGTTGGTGGATCTATATATATATCAATATGTATATTGGGATCATATGAGGGGTATGTTATTATTTTAGATCTAAACAATTTGATGAATTACTCCTAAAAGTTCCCATTAAACTAGTGCTAGTTCACATCAAACTAGTGCTAGTTGATGAAAGTTCATTCGGAAACAAAAAAAGTAAAGTCAAAATCATTTGGGGTATTCTCTCAATTTCAATAAAATGCAATCGGATCAAGTATGAGTTGGCGATCAGAAGATACATGGATAGAACTTATAACGGGGTCTCGAAAACTAAGTAATTTTTGTTGGGCCCTTATCGTTTTTTTAGGTTCATTAGGATTCTTGTTGGTTGGAACTTCCAGTTTTCTTGGTAGAAATTTGATATCTTTTGTTCCGTCTCAGCAAATCCTTTTTTTTCCACAGGGAATCGTGATGTCTTTCTACGGAATCGCGGGTCTCTTTATTAGTTCCTATTTGTGGTGCACAATTTCCTGGAATGTAGGTAGTGGTTATGATCGATTCGATAGAAAGGAAGGAATAGTGTGTATTTTTCGTTGGGGATTTCCTGGAAAAAATCGTCGCATATTCCTCCGATTCCTTATAAAAGATATTCAATCCGTTCGAATAGAAGTTAAAGAGGGTATTTATGCCCGTCGTGTCCTTTATATGGATATCAGAGGCCGGGGGGCTATTCCGTTGACCCGTACTGATGAGAATTTAACTCCACGAGAAATTGAACAAAAAGCCGCGGAATTGGCCTATTTCTTGCGCGTACCAATTGAAGTATTTTGATTTTGAGAAAAGGAACTGGGCGGAAGAACGAATGCTTTCTCGGCAGGAGGGAAAAAACGCAAGAATCCTTTTAGTTTTTCTATAACTAAATGATACTTTAGATGCAGATAAACCATATCTTGTAAATTCTTTTCTTTGTCAATCGACCTTTTTACTTGTTTTGCCGCTTATTTTTTTGACCATCACAATATCTTTTTCTCAATTATTCTATTCTTGACTATGGGGAATCGTTGGAATTTTTTTTTTCGAAATACTGGATATTTTGATAGAATAAGGGGTTCTTTCGTCTCAAAATCTCAATAATATTCATTTCTTCAAAGTACTTCTTTCGGCCATTCATCGAAAGGAGACATTTGTTTGGAATTTGATGAATTGAGGTATCTAGCAACACTATTTTGTATTATTTCTTCAGTCGAACTTGAAGTGGAGTCTTAGTCTATTTCTGTATTCTTTCTAGATTCAAAACAAAATCACAAATAAAATAGATTCATAGGTTTGATGCCCTGTCTAGAACTCATGTTTGAAAGAAATATTCGATTACATAAAGTCCGACAAATGGAGTGGGTTAATTAAAAATTAACAGGCGAAAAATGGCAAAAAAGAAAGCATTCACTCCTCTTTTGTATCTTGCATCTATAGTATTTTTGCCCTGGTGGATTTCTCTCTCATTTACTAAAAATATGGAATCTTGGGTTATTAATTGGGCGAATATCGGCCAATCCGAAATTTTTTTGAATGATATTCAAGAAAAAAGTATTCTAGAAAAGTTCATAGAATTAGAAGAAATCCTCTTCTTGGAAGAAATGATCAAGGAATACTCGGAGACATATCTACAAAAGCTTCTTATAGGAATCCACAAAGAAACGATCCAATTAATCAAGATACACAACGAGGATCGTATCCATACAATTTTACACTTCTCGACAAATATAATCTGTTTTGTTATTTTAAGTGGTTTTTCTATTTTAGGTAATGAAGAACTTGTTATTCTTAATTCTTGGACTCAGGAATTCCTATATAACTTAAGTGATACAGTAAAAGCTTTTTCAATTCTTTTATTAACCGATTTATGTATCGGATTTCATTCACCCCACGGCTGGGAACTAATGATTGGTTCTGTATACAAAGATTTTGGATTTGGTCATAATGATCAAATTATATCTAGTCTTGTTTCCACTTTTCCGGTTATTCTCGATACTATTTTTAAATATTGGATTTTTCGTTATTTAAATCGTGTATCTCCGTCACTTGTAGTTATTTATCATTCAATGAATGATTGATAAATGATCCACCAATATTAATCCAATTAGAACGTTTCTTACTTTGTAGTTCTACATAAGTATTAAAAACATTCTATCCGGGGGGTTTTCATACTATTTTTATAGTATAGTATTCCAGTAAAATGATTCCAATAAATAGCAGAATCGTGGATAGGAAACTATACTAGCGACCTACCCAATTTATTGTAGAAATTTTCAGACCAATGATTAGACTATGCAAACTAGAAATACTTTTTCTTGGATAAAGGAACATATTACTCGATCTATTTCCGTATCGCTCATCATATATATCATAACTCAGACATCCGTTTCAAGTGCATATCCCATTTTTGCGCAGCAGGGTTATGAAAATCCACGAGAAGCGACCGGGCGTATTGTATGTGCCAATTGTCATTTAGCTAATAAGCCTGTGGATATTGAGGTTCCACAAGCAGTACTTCCCGATACTATATTTGAAGCAGTTGTTCGAATTCCTTATGATAAGCAAGTGAAACAAGTCCTTGCTAATGGTAAGAAAGGGGGTTTGAATGTGGGGGCTGTTCTTATTTTACCGGAGGGGTTTGAATTAGCTCCTTCCGATCGTATTTCTCCCGAGATGAAAGAAAAGATAGGAAATTTGTCTTTTCTGAGCTACCGCCCTAATAAAA